CGAAGAAATTTTGGCCATCCGTTGGAATGGTTTGTGGATTCCGAACAGCTATGGTGACCGAACCCAATAAGATAGCAATTACGACCCATGAAGTGATAAGTACTTGAGCATGTACTTGTAAACCCCCTATTTGCCAATATAAATGTTGGCCTACTTCTACACCCGATATATCGTATAATCCCTTGAGTGTGTTAATGGAACATGATATAGCATTCATATTGTCCTCTGACATAAATCGAACTTAAAAAAAAGGAATTATTTTGATTCAATCTTCTCATATATTTCTTAACTCATCCGTTTTCATACTACACGGATCATATAGTTAGGATACCGAAAAATGACATAATATACCCAGTACTTTTTATTGCTTTATTCGAATCTAGGAATAATAACCGATCCAATAAATCTATGACGTTCACAAAATAATTGACTTATCCTTATTATGATTAATCATAACATAATTAATCATAATAATGATTATTAATCATAATGAACGGTTTTTTATATAGCTATAACGCCCTTCACAAATTGCGGATACTAATTTGTTAAGAATAAAGCGGATTGAAGCTATAGCATCATCGTTGGCTGGAATCGAAATATCTGCAAGATCCGGATCACAATTTGTATCGATTAAACAAATCGTTGGAATCCCTAAAATAATACATTCCCGAAGAGCTGTATATTCTTCTTGCTGATCAATGATGATTACAATATCGGGTAACTCCGTCATATATTTGATCCCACCAAGATATGTTTGCAAGGTGGATAATTGTCTCTTCACGATTGCTGCATCCCTTTTTGGTAGACGATTGAGTTTCCCCATCCTTTGTTCCGCTCTTAAATCCCTAAACTTCTGAAGTCTCGTTTCTGTAGTGGACCAATTCGTTAACATACCGCCAAGCCATTTTTTATTAACATAATGACACCGAGCCCTTCTTGCAGCTGCTGCCACTAAGTCAGCTGCTTTATTTTTGGTACCAACAATTAAAAAATGTTTTCCTCCACTTGCGGCATCAAAAACTAAATCACAAGCTTCTGATAAAAAACGAGCAGTTCTAGTAAGATTTGTAATATGAATACCTTTACGCTTTGCAGAAATATAAGATGCCATTCTAGGATTCCATTTCCTAGTGCCATGACCAAAATGAACTCCCGCTTCCATCATCTCTTCCAAATTGATGTTCCAATATCTTCTTGTCATTTTTCCTCACACTTTCTCTTTGTTTTTTCTTAAGAAAAAACAAAGAGATCCGGTAGTTTGAAATAAATAAATGTTCCGATGGAACCTTCTCACAAGGATTGACCGTTGAACGGTCCAAACCATTAATTCTTCTTTTTAATTCGTTATAATCCTTATTACCAAATAAAACAAAATCAGACCAAAAAAGAGGAATTTATTGAATTTCAATTATTTGTTCAATTATTTGATTTGAATTGAAATTCAAAGACGAAATCTCCTCTTAGGTTAGGAATCCTTAAATTGTGTAAATAATTGTTCTGATGTATCATGGAAATGATTTTGGACAGAAGAACAAACTAATTCTCTATGATGGAACAAAATATCTCTCATCTTTCCCTTGAATAGATTATTCTTTTTGATTTCCAAATGAATGTTCTTTTGTTGCTTTGAGCGATGCACTAATTTTTTGAATCCGGTACCAACAGGTATAATCCCCCCCAGAACAACATTCTCTTTGAGACCTTTCAACCAATCAATACGACCCCGTAAAGCAGCTTTTGCTAAAACTCGAGCAGTTTCTTGAAAACTAGCTTCAGATATGAAACTTTGAGTGTTTAGAGATGCCCTAGTTATTCCTAATAAGATTACCCGATAACAGATTGTTTCGTCCAAAGCGCGCCCCGCTCGTTCTGCTCGCAACAACCCGATTAGTTCTCCAGGTAAAAAAACATTAGACATTCCATCTTCTGAAACTAAGACTTTTGATGTTACTTGACGTATAATAATCTCTATATGTCTATTATGGATCTGTACCCCTTGGGATCGATAAACTTCTTGGATCTTATTAACCAAGGAGATACGACTTTGGGCTATGGTTAGCTCAGCACCAATCAAGAATCCCCAAGGGATTCCAAGAATTCTTGGTATACACTCATTCCAACCTTTAACCCTCTTTTCAAGGTTCATCGATATTGAATCGATTGAACGCACTTCTAAGACTTGTTCCACTTTTGGAAGACCCTGCGTTATGTCACCGGATCTCGATTTTTCATATATAAATGTAACTAATGTATCTCCTTCGTAAAGTATTCCCCCATAATGACCATGAACAGTTGTTCCTGGAGTGGCCAAATAGGGCTTAGCTGATCTTATTACTAAAGAATCAACATGAACAATTAAAACTTGACCAGATCTTATGTGTGGTCCATATTTGAACAAACATACATTTTCACAAAGAAATTGCCCAAGGATAATTATTGGGGATAGTTCATCACAATAATCGTGATATAGAAAGTTCCAATTTAAATCGAATGGATTCAAAATGATGTTATTGCAAGGATCAGGATTATAAATATTCTTTTTTTCATCCATTAAAAAATATTTAAGTACTTGGAAAGTTTGTTTAAAATTGTCAAGTAATAAATATTTCTTTAACAATATCTGATTATGAGTTATTAAATGGTAAGATGAATAAAAATTCGTAATTTTAGGTACAGTAATACCTAAGAGGCCCGACGAATTTCTAATCGAAATTGCGGAATCCTTTTTAATTGATTCTTTTGTCACATTGTTATATTTCGAACCATTAAATGGGCCAATTCGAGAGCAGTTGGATGATGACAAAATTATCAAAGATTGGCATTCCTGATTTCTATTCAACAACGTACCAATACCAGAAGTTCGTTTATGTTGGGTAAGTGACGAAATCTTCGCCTTGGAATAAAAAGGATTAATATTGATACAATCTAATCCATTATGGCAAATAAATCCCGAACCCGCCGTATCCTTCCTTTTTACAATATACGACGAAATAGGGGACTGGACTAACTCAATTCTTATGAAATCACGAATCAGATCATTTGTCCTTATCTCAACAAAGGAAGCATGAACCTCTTCTTCTATAGAACTATTTTTCTCTTGACCCCAATTCAATACTAAGCAAGTCCGAACTAATTGAATACTTGTGTGAAAAATTCCTCGAATGGGCTTGCCATTTCCATAAAGGATATAATTGACAACTTGAAGTTGGACATTATCCCTTTCCCGCAGGGCATCCTGTGGAAAAAATGTTGCTAAATCGATCCCATCTGCTATTTTATATGTGACTACGGGTCGAACCAAAACAAAATATTTTTTTTTTGTAGGTGTGATCCGTTGGACATAGATCCAATTTTTCAATTTTTTCGATTTTTTGGAATCCCTTTTTCCTGTTCCTGGGGGTATTAAAATGCCACTGTGCCTAGATATCTTATCCGTCTCTCCCGGAAAATGGATATCCCCAGAAAAAATTTGCAGTTCAATACTTTTCTTTTTTCTCTCCACTCGTACCAACCCACTTACTCTACTTCTTATATTTAAAGTGATTTGTGTATCTACTCCAATAATACTATTGTTACGGACCATTATAAGCGAAGATCCAGGTAAGATATGTACTTCCTCGGGAATGAAAAAAAATCGATCCACTTTCGTTTGATATTTCGGATTCAATTCTTTTATTCCTCGATACTCAATCAAATCCTCTTTTTCTTTTTTGATAATGGAATCCACCTCTGTGGTCCCATATTTAAGGATTCCTGAACTGTTTCTTCTGTATCGAGGATCGTCAAAATAGGCAAGAATACTATTTCTACGTAAAATACCATTTATGGGTATTTCAATCGAAATACCAAAACGAGATATTAATTTTTTCTCTCGCTCTTGATCATAATATTGTAAGGGAATTATGAATCGATTTCTTCGCCTCTTCGACAATAAATCAGGATTCTCTTGGAGAATAGAAGAATATATGAAATTCCAATGACCCTTAAATGGAATTTGATTGGATATTGAATAATCAAGAACCCCGATACCTTTTTTTTTATCATAAAGGTCCAAACTAAACAATTTAGGTCTCACCCGATCATTAGTCATATAGAGGTCAGATGTTGGTTTATCTTCTATTTCTTCTATGGAATCTATAGAAGATAAATCAACATTGATTTGATCTTGATCCTTGTGGAGTGAAAAAGACACTATACTGGATCTGCGCGTACTTACTGCTAATATCCACAAATGACTTGTTTTTGGTAATAGATGAACATTACCATATGTATATTCAGGTGCATGGTAGACATTAGTACTCCAGTGCATTTCTCCTTCCGATTCAGAATAAATATGTTTTCGGACTCTTTCTTTAAAATTCAAAGTGGATACTCTGGTACGAATCTCAGCAATCACTTGTTCTGATTCTACATATTGATCATTTTGAACTAAAATCAAACTTTTTGGTGGAATATTCACATTATGTAGAATATCCTGACTTTCAATAGTTACATCCAGGTCAATAGAACATAGAAAAGCGGGATGCCCGTGACGAGTACGTGTGGGATGAACCAAATCCTCATTGAATTTGATTTTTCCATTGTAGGGGGCTCGTACATGCTCGGCAGTACCACCCGTAAATACTCCACCAGTATGAAAAGTTCTTAATGTTAATTGAGTACCTGGTTCTCCAATGGATTGACCTGCAATAATACCTACGGCTTCTCCCACTTCGACCAGGTCGCCATGGGCGGGACTCCGTCCATAACATAATTGACAGATCCAAGATGTGCTTCTACAAGTAAAAGGAGTTCGAATATATATTGATTGTGTTCGAAAGGTTATAAACCGATTGATAAGTCCAATCCCAATATCTTGATTCCGAGCGGCAATGCACCGTGTACCCAGATATATATCGTCTGCTAATACACGACCCATTAGTGTTTGAATAAAATTTCTTTCGGTCATCCCATTTCGAGGACTCACAGAAACACCTCGGATAGTACCACAATCTGTTCGA